AGGTTTCAATACACATAAAAGACCAGAAAGGGTTTTATAGTCTTTTATGTGTACGTCTGCTTTGGCTCAAATGATCGTTCTGAAGAAACTTCAGTTAAGTTATGTTAGAGAAAAAAAGAGGATTTTTGAGTTTTTCCCTCCTCCTAAGAAAGCGTTCATCAGCCCATTTCTCAAAATACTTCAATTGGTACACGCAAGAAATAGGCCAACTCAGCAGCTTTTTGTTCAATTTCCCGTGGGGTCAAATTCTCATCAGTACGGGTCAAAGGAATAGCCCCCTGGCCTCTGATGTCCATATAAAGGACACGACGAGCATAAATACCCTCTTTCACTTCTATTCTAATTGACTGAATATTTTTTAGAAGGAATCGGAGGCAGATGCGACGATTTTTTCCAGGAAATCCCCAACGAAAAATACACACTATTCCTTCTTTTCTATCGAATCGATCATAACCACTACCTACATTCCAGGAAATTGTACACCACAAATAGGAACTAATAAAGAGACCTGCAATCCCATAGAAAGACATCACGAGCCCTTGTGGAAAAAAAATGATTTGCTGAGACGGAAATAAAGATGTGAAATTTCTACCAAAATAACTGGAAGTTCCAACCAATAAGAATCCTAATGAACCTAAAAAAAGGATAATGGCCCAGCAGAAATTACTTGTTTTTCGAGACCCCGTTATAGATTCTATCCATATATGTTCTGATCGACAACTCATACTTGATCCGGTTGCATTTTATTGGAATTGAGAGAATACCCCAAATTCATTTGACTTGACTCTTTTTGTTTCCGAAGTAACTCTCATCAACTAGCACTAGGTTGATGTGAACCTTTAGGAGTAATTCATCAAATTGGTTAGATCTAAAATAAAATAATAACATACCCCTTCCCTATCTCGTATGATCCCACTATAGATATCGACATACATATAGATACGCCGACTTTTGATTTTGGCCGTCTGCCAATCCTGATCTTTTTGAAAATAACTAGAATTCATTTACCCATACATCATCTTTCTGCAGGCATAAGAGTTTTTCCTTTCATTTTAATCTTCGATGGAAGCCATATGTTACACCCTATTCTACTAAATAGATATCTGTGTTATGATACGAGTCTAAGTTAAAAAATAAATAGATATCTGTGTTATGATACGAGTCTAAGTTAAAAAAATGGATGAGGTTGGGTCCTACCGGATCTAAACAATCTTATTTTTTTGAATATGAAGAGATAAAGAAGCCATTGCAATTGCCGGAAATACTAGGCCCACTAAAGGCACAAAAACAGAGGGAAGGTTGAAAGTTGTCATAGAATGGATACCTCGATTTACTATTTGTACCTGTTATTATTATTTAGAAAGATATCTTATAATAATTATAATTAAGAATTGGAATTATGAAATTCTTAAGAATTTCATTTAGTAATTAGTATTTATGAAATGGGAATTTGAATTGGTATAGATTCCCGTATCTATCTAAGAGAGTATATACTAGACTTATTCATCTTTCTACATCACAAATATGTATGAGAATCACCTTTCTTATTATTCTTTCTTTTTTCTCGTCTTTTGCTCTTGTCTCCTAACTTCAATTTTTTTGAAGTTTCTTACAAATTCTCGAAAGATTCGTTAGAATCCGACCCAACAGGAATTCTTAGTCAAAATGAGATTTTCGAGAGAGAGAGAAAGATAGAAAAATCTATGTCTATCTTTCTCTATTTGAATTATATATCAATACGTAAGGCGGGAGGAGGAAATTCGTTTTATTTGCCAAATTTCACGAAAAGAAGAATTGATTCTTTTATCTTGTTGACAGAGGCTATTTAATTAAATTAGTAAGCCAATAGAACTAAATAAAGAATCAAAAAAGTTATCCGCAACTTTTGATTCGTTCTAGAATCTACAAAGAGATTCTTATGTCAACAAAGAAAATTCCATTTGTCTAATTTTTACTCGGAGTCCAATAAACTAATTGTTTTTGTTTGCTAAAAAAACAAAAAAAAGAATTGAACTTAATGTTCTGTTCTACTCGATTGAATTTTGATTCAAAGGAAAGAAACCATGGGCCTGAAATAACTCATTCAAAACGCTTTTTAAAGTATTTCGTGGTACAACTAGATCGAATAACCCCTTATCGAATAAATATTCCGTCTCTTGTGAACCTTCAGGCACTTCTTTCTTCAATGTTTCTTCAATTACCCTTTTACCCGCAAATGCAATATAGGCATTGGGTTCGGCAACAATGATATCCCCCAACATACCAAAACTGGCTGTCACCCCACCAGTAGTAGGAGACGTAAGGATTGATACATAAAATAACTTTTGATTTGTTTGAAAATGATATAAAGCAGAAGAGATTTTAGCCATTTGCATCAAGCTCAAACTTCCTTCTTGCATGCGTGCCCCCCCCGAAGCGCACACTATAATAAGAGGTAGAGATTGATTAGTAGCGTACTCAATCAATCGGGTTATTTTCTCACCCACTACGGATCCCATAC